GGAGTTGCCGCTAAAGATACATTTTCATATGAATGGCTGGCAACTCAAGGATGTACAAATTCTTGGCTCGGAAAAAGGCTGGAATGCTGCTATTACTCTTCCATCCGTCGTTTGGTAGGTGCTAGGCATTGAAAAATCGATTGAAGGGCACAGCATTACCATGGTCGGCTTAATGGTTTGTACACAGATGAAGCGGTGAGTTACCGAAGTGCAAATTTTCTCTCTCTCTATTACATCGATGAGTGAGCTGAAATAAAAAGTGAATAGATGTATGAATTTTGCGTTCCATGATCTCTATCATATAACTTCTTCATGGAATCTAACCCCGAATTAGGTTGGTTGAGAAAGTCACCCTTCGATTTGGCTTGTGGACCCAATCAAAGAATTTCTTATCTGGGAATCAACTCGTACATTATTGTTATGACGGCATTAATATTTATTAATAAAGTACTATCTCTATCTTGTCTTGTGGATGGTTCATTGTGATCGTTACGAACCAAAGAACTTATGATTCGTGCGTAGATACTCCGCATGAACGGATAGTTAAGGCTATTGAGACCTGTGCTAGCAATAGATTGGTAGCAATGTTGAAAAAGACTATGAGGAGTCACCATTTGATTATCATATAGTGGTAATAGCTAACAAGTTTTTTTTCCTTCTGCTCGGCGTCTGGTAGGGAAGAATTCGTCTTTTTAGTGTAAACTAATTAAAGATATTCTATATCCCTTAGACGTGACTATTTAGGACCTCGTTACTGGCGCGAATGGGTTAATGGGCGAGTGGCCGATAGTTCAACTCGGCGATTGGATGATCCAGACCAGTGCGTGCGACTGGGAACGCGAAGCTACATATAAATTAACATGAAACTCGACGCCTAGCAGTTTTTTTTTTTTTTTTTTAGTTAGGAGCGAGGGTAAGGGTGAGGGATAAGAGGCAATGGGTTTTGAGAAAGAAATTATGGGGAAGTCGTTCGGATCCAAATCCATAGCCCGTTTACATCGAACCAGTGGACCCGGATATAAGTACTTGATTTTTCAAAGGAAAGGGGGATGGTTGATCGTATAAAAGCATCAGATGCGAAGGCATAGATAACGAAATAATAGGTAAAGGTGGAGCCTTCTCACGTAAGGCCCAGTTCCGGTTGAAGCATCACCCACAATTGTATTTGATTGAGTTTAGGTAGCGGAGGTGGATACAGTTGAACCAATACAAAACACCTGTTGATTGAGATCGCTATCGAGATTCCGCGGGGACAGAAGCAGGGATAGCAGGAGAGTGTCTCGAATCTCCGTAACCTGCCACGAGTAGATTGAGTACTGTTTGCCTCTTCTGCCCCTATTGCCGGGACGAGAACCGCCGATGGAATCCCTACCTCGTCGTAAACCGCTGATTCCCCGTCCTGCCGATCCCGGTACGGATCGACGAAGGGAAGGATTGCATAAGAACTCTCTGCCCAAAAGTCCATAAGAAAGCTTTGAGTGATCGGGCGGGAAAGGGAAGTTGAGTCGACCTTGAAAAGAGTCCAGCAGCACCCCATGACAGATTCTATTAATGGGTAAACCGGTCGGGAAGAGCAAGTTGATGCCGGATCGAGAGGAGGGGCAACCGCTCGCATTTCACCGTATGAATAGAATCCTCTCCCGTTGGGAGAGCCTACGTATACGTTAGAGCAAGACGAGATAATCCCAGTCGAGCGCTTGCTCTCTTCCGCCGCCTTCAGAGTTCTGGCCATAGATTTTCTCTTTCGGGCTGAGTTCTTGTTGCTGCCCTCGTAGGTAGTCTTTGTTGGATAGTATTAGCTTATCTCAATTGATAGTCCTGCGTCTTATCTAGACCGCTGGCAGCCTTAGCTAGAGCCACTGTCACTTTGGGGTCAAATGCGTCCTGCCTTGAACGAAGATGAAAAAAGACTCCTTGGGACGTTCGGATCTTGGCCTTGACTATCTGCCAACAACCTCCTTGCGTGGTTGGAAACCACTCGTTGTGCGGCTCTAGGCATCCTGCCTGAGCTGACAGCACTTCGAAAGGCCTCGCTTAATTAATAGGCTGATCATCAAAGCGTACTTACTTATGCTAAGATTCTAGTTATTTGTTGGATAGGTATGGCTTATTATGATATGAAAACTTAATGCATTTGTAATGAGTAGCACGCGCCCTATACAAACTTTCTTAGGTACGCCAGACAGACATCGTCAGCCTAGCCCTGATGCATTGGTTTTTTCAAGCTGTCTCATTCAGAAAGCATGACCTCATTCGTGGCTTAATTCTCGCTGTTTTTGGACAGGAAGGGAAAGTCTCAGCTGACATCCTGAGCTCTTCAACTACCAGTGTGGCCTTTTCAGGTTCTGGATACTCGCATTCTGTTGAGCGAGATTGTTCTTGTCTTCCCTCATCTAACTCCTTAGAGTCGAATGGTCTCGAAATTCAAAAGCGAATATAGGTATATTTTGTGGTAAGCTCCTTCATTGGCTTTTACTGGTCCTTTGTTATATGCCAACTGATGTCGCATTGCCTACAACCCTTGCTTTGCCCCAGTCGGGCTTATAACCTTTGTGACTTTCATCGGTACATATAGTCTATTTTTTTTTTCTATGCATTCTATAGAGTATTGGCGTTGTGCGACACTAGTCCTGTCGTCCGCCTAATTAGTGGGGAGACATTGATGTACGCGGTCAGCCATGAATAGGGTCAAAGATCACCTGAGATACCTTCCAAAGTGACCAACCGAGAAGTCGCTGCCGTTTCTAGCTTTGCGGCTAACGAATGTGGGAATGAGTTCGCTCCTATGGGGGAGACTCCCATCATCGGGTCTCCAAGCAATGATCACTCAACTTTTTAAAAGATACTCGGCATTCGATCATTACTCCTGATCATTTTGAACAGTGCGACGCTTAGGTCGACTAACCCGTGGACCTGGACCCCGGTGAGATAGCTTTCTTAAGGATTGGCTGTCCTACTTACCATGCTTTCCATGCCATTCTAGACAATGAGAAGACTCTCATTCTCGCTTTCTCGTCCATCGACTTCTCATTTGTTCATCATCTATCGATGCAGTTGAGAATCGAAAGCAGGACTCAAAAAAGCAGCAGTCAAGAACAGTTTGGAGAACTCAAAGTCGGCTTGTCAGTAATAGGAAGAAAAAGGAAGCGGAGGTAGTAGGTCAGTCAGTTGTAGACCTGGCCAGGCTATGAAAGAGCTGTCAGCGGTGATGGTGAAATGACTGTGGACCAGAAAGAAGCTGTAGACCAGGCGGGCGGCTTGGGATTCTGCCGAGTACTACGACTTGGGATTCTCATAGATGGAAGAAGCAGTAGAGAGACCAGCATGAATGAATGCAGTAGCCTTTGTTTGTGAAGCTGTAGTCGAACAAGAGGTTTCAAATGAAAAGAAAGCGGGGAAGAGAGAGTGAGACCGGCTACAGGGGAAGGGGAATAGTGAACCCGGCTGTTGGTCAGCGGTAGTTGAGTCAGCAGTAGCATTTAGCAAGCAGTTGGTAGGCTTCAAATTGACTCTTCCTCTGGGTCTTTCAAGAATCTCATCTGACTATCGACTCTGTACTCTCAGCCTTTATCAATTATACCGCAGAAGTGACGGGAAGAGCAGTGAGGTGCGAAGCTACTCAACCAGCGGGAGAGGAAGCATAGCTGTACTCTACTGAGAAGGAAAGGGGCTGTTGACTAGGAGAGCCCGGAGCACACTGTCTGAACCATCTTGATGCTACTACTGCTACTGGAAACCCTCACGCTGGTGGTGAAACTACTACTGTCTGACTGGATAGCCTTTGAGGCTTGAGAATCCCAGGGTTCGACTTTTTTTTGCAACTTCTTTCACTGACTGAGTGACCGATACCGATGGAAATGGAGTTCCCCAACCGGGTTTGGTTACCTTATCTTCTTTCTTGGTCAGCCTTTCCACTCCTAACTTTGGTTTCCACCAAGCCAATCAAATCTGCCTTTTGTGCTCTTATATAATCTTTGGCCTCTTTCTCCTTCTCGACTTTACCGATCCTTCTGACATTCCAGATAAGGACCTTCATGTAGAACTATTGTAGTTTTCACATTCCCCTCGCACCTTAGTGCTGCCTCTGGTTTTTCGTCTTGTGCAGCCCTCATTTGTCTCATGTTTTTTGGCCTTTCCATTCCATTTGAGCTAACAGCATTGACCAACAAGAGAGGTCGATTCCACCATTTTAGGAAAGGCTCGCAACAGGGTATGCTACAGACCCCTTTTTGATGAGCGAGTCAATGGAAAGAACTCATCTACAGATCCACACTGCACATCAACCAAAAACCTCCTACTGAAGGGAGAAAGCAAACAATGGTAGGGCCTCACTCCCCGAAAGATCAGAATCAGACCTTGACACGGCTTCATTAGATTTACCTTTTGCACTTGTGTTTACAGTTCCGAAGAAAACGGATGTTGATTGGAAATTATGGCACGCGAGACTTGGACATCCAAGTGACAAGAAGTTGGAGTTAATGAGTAGAGCTCTAAGAATAAAAGAGTCGGGAACATGCAAATGCATCTTCGGGCCACAAGTCATTATCCCCATTGCTCTGCCTGTGAACTAGCCAAACATCACAAGCTTCCTTTCCAAAAATCAAGGAAACCCTGCTTGGAGCCCTTTGCATTTGCATTGGTGCATTCGTCTTTGTCTACTTGTGATGATTACCTTATATTACCTACGGGTTTTTAAGGATATATCACAGACAACTACTTAAATAATAAATAGTAAATAATAAATAGTAGGGCTAGTACAAAAGTTCCTATTAGTGAGGAAAGGCTTTCATTGAATCCTTCTTCGATCAGTAAAGGCAGCTCCTCCTTTCATAATCATAGTTACTCCCATCTAGCCAGGATGGTGCATCCCATGAACATAAATAACTACTAACCGCCCATCCATCCTTATGAAATGAAAGAACAGATAGGAGATTGACCCACTTATCACCCTCAAGAAGAGACAAGAGACAGCATTGATCACATTTGAATTACCAGGAAGGCTCGCTTACTAATAGGCAACCGGACACCGAAGAAGCTGATCTCGAAAAGAGATGCAACTCATACACGCCTGCTTCTGATAGGATACTCAAGCAGAACATGCATGATACGCCATTGCTAAAAAAATAGGAGACTACTAGTTTTTAGTTTTGTTTTGTTGGCGTGACCCTTACATCACAGCCAACAGGGATCTGTTTCCACAAAAAGAAGGCACAAGAGGAAAGCTTCCCTTCACCTTTTTGTCGAAAGCCCTTGTCATACGAGCTTTATATAACAAGAGTTGTTGTTGAGCTGCAAGCCGTCGTTAATCGATGGCTTCCAATTCGGACAGCCATCAGGCTGCGTTCTGATCCTCGGTGAGCGAGCTCTGGATTGTCACGCGTAACGAAGGGATTTGAACTTCGAGGGGGAGAACCGCCTCTCCACCGAACACTAAGGAATATGGTGTCGCCTTAGTGGCCGACTTAAACGTCGTACGGTAGGCCCAGAGAGCCTCAAGCAATCGCTCGTGCCAATCCCGTTTATTGCGAGAAACCAGCTTTTTGAGAAGCTTGCAAAGGGTCTTTAAGAACGCCTCCGCTAACCCATTAGGTGTTGCGTTGTAGGGAGTCGAGTACTTTAGTTTGATATTGTCTTTGGCACAGAATTTATCCAACACTCGGTTCCGGATTGGAGTTCCATTATCCGAGGATATTTTGGCCGGTACACCATATCGGTAAATGATATGGGTGCGAAAGCTAGATTCAACCGTGTGGGCTTTGACATTTCGCAGAGGGATAGCCTAGCCTCCGCCCACTGACTTTGAGAAGTAGTCGGTCGCTGTCAGAATGAAGATGTGCCCTCTGGAGGCTTAATAGAAAGGGGTTGATAGGCCCGAGTCCGTTCCCCATTCGGCGAAAGGCCAAGACGGAACCAACCCTTGGATGCAGTGGCTCCGGCGGGTGATGTATGAGGGAGCTCTTCATCTGGCACAGGTGGCACTTCTTAGTGATCATCCTTTCATAGGCGGATTCCCCCGGCAAACTGGAACCAGCACGCAAGGCGGGTGCGAGTCCAATAAGTTTCCGTGCAAGCTGTCAATATGTTCAACTAAAAAAGAGTCGACGAGATTGACTACAGTTAGATAAAGAGGTAACCCGCTGAATCAACCCTATATTGTTGACGACTTCTGAAGTCCGATCTCTTGACGAATAGAAGGCGCTGTAAGCGGATTGTGCCCCCTTACTTCAGTCAAAGTATAACCTACCCATTTGAAGACCCCGCTTTTGGAACGGGTTGTCAAAAAGAAAAAAATGCATCTGAATGAGCAGGTAGACAGCCCCCATCATGCAGAACTTCCCAACGTCGTCTTCATTAGTTTATGCACGAATTGGGATAAGCGGTTTTCAATGCGTAGAGCAAGGAAGTTTGCCTCAATCGTTCCAGTTTCAGTTGGCTGTATATAAAAAAAGCTAGCTAGACTTTTGCTGGGCCAAGTAAATGGTGCTTGAAGATCACTCATGGTGTTGAATTCGAGCTATGCCACCAGGAGAGAGCCTCAATTCACTTTCTCTTTCACTTTGTGCAGGAAATGGAATCCCTCCAGACTAGACTATCAAGATCAGGGCTCCCACTTTCATTCCAATGTCTCAAAGAGTCTTGGTCAAGTCATTGACAACTTTGGTACTGATGATCGATAGATAGGGTTTCAGTCAAAGCACAACCAGAGACTGTCAACGAATCAGTTAGCAGAAATGGTATAGCACACTCACCCAGTTAGAACTGGGGAGTCACGATTAAGAAAAAGCCAGTCTATTGTCCGCCCAATCTCCCCCCTCCTCCACACTGGAAATCAAGGACAAGTGCTAGTAGGAATTCAGCCAGGAGAAGAAAAAAAAAAAGCCATAGATCATCCACTAGCTATGTGAACATAGTTTAGACAGTGTGCCCAAAACGAGAAAAAGCCAAGCTTTAAGGATAAAGTTTACAGACAAAGATAAAGAACTGGATCAAATTTGACTCCCTTAGGTGGTAAAGATATTGGAAAAGGTCAGAGACAAGAAAGGGCTTTCGTCGACCAGTAGGACAACCAGATTGAAAAATGTTGTAAGCAAAAAGGGTTTCGGTAAGCAGCAGCCCCACCAAGTAGTCAATGCAGTCAAAGCCAAAGGATTCCTCTTTGGTTTGGAGCTGTAAGCAGCCCTCACAGTCCAGTGGTAACCCGAGAGGCTTTAATCAGTTAGATCAGGAAATACAGCCCGATCAAGTGAGGCCGGAAAGACAAGCTAGTGGACTCCTCTGTCCCTTGTCCCTTTCCACAAAATGCCTTAAACAAACCAAACCTTAGGTGCGGTTACCCCCAGCCCGTAGTAGTGTCAAAAGTTTCCTTCCATTAGATTTTAGCCGTAGAGGACCGCTCTCAATTTGCTAGAGCTTTTTGTGGCTCCCTTCTAGGCTTTCCCCCTTGCCCCTATTCTGCCTGCAGACACCCGGGACAATCATGCTTTGGTCTTTTGTGACAGGCTCTGTTTATCACGATCGAAGCCTTTCATATCGGCTTTTTCATCGGCCGGATTCCCGATTCGCTTATTATTCGGTTCGATGTCGTTTCTCCCGCCGAGAGAGTTCTGCCTGCCGACCATCGCATCTCAGCTTCTGCACCTGGAATTGTTTCCTCAACCGGGTAAACGACTGCCTTTTACCTTTTGTACTCCGTAAAATGGATCATTATTCAACTGCTTGAACAACAGAATGAATTCTTGCTTGCTTGTGGTACTGCCTCTGATGCAGCTAACTATGACTCTATCCACGATGCTACTCTTTCCTATCCGACCTCTGCAGGCGATGGATCTCACTCATCGGAATTAGGATCTCGTTACCGAGGTATGGATATCGATATGACAAAAAAATCATCGGGGGCAATTTGACAAAAAAAAAGATTGAAAGGCATGGAGATTGGACTCAACAATAAGCAGCCCTTTCGTAAGCATATACATACGCGGCTAGCATCCCATGTTCTCAGCGATCTTCCATCGCTTCGTTCTTCTCTTTTAGCTCTGGAAGGGGCAGTGCATTCGGCTGCTCTTTATCTCTTCTATCCTTGTGGAGGAGGGGCCCTAAAGCTAGCTAGAACAAGAGCGCGAAGGGCCTCTAAGCTATACTTTCTTCTTTGGCAAGAATTCATTCCCCAAAAGCTATAGCAATATAGCAGATGGACCAAATGAAATGAGCTAGAGCCAAAGGCCGCAACGCAAGGAAACAGTGCCAGAAGCCTAAAAGATTTCGTTGAAATTGAAAGGTACGTTTGAACGAATGTATGTTGATGGGCTTAGAGTTCCATCTTTTGAAAAAAAAAAGATGTAGAGGTATGGAGATTTAGCGTATAGAGAAGATAGGACCTACCTCGGGTACGGTGCCCGAACACGATTTCTGTCTTTCTATCAGGGCCCTCTCTTTTTGAATTTCATCCACAGAACCAAGAACTTATGGAATTGTTGATGCCACCGCACCGAGAAAGAAGAGTGGAATTGATGATTTGAAAAAGAGGGGTGGGTAACGCCAAGGATTGAGTCCTTTTCTTTTGGATCTGCTACTCGACCCGTATTCTGTTACAGGTTCGCCTAGCGCTTCCATCGATAGCCTAAGCGTCTGCGGACTTTGAAGCCAATTGCCATCCTCCTTTTCAAGCATCCCGTTCTTCGATTTCTGATTCATATGCATATCAAGACCGACCAAGCAAGGGCGCAGCCGTTGTGTAGTCAGAATAGAGTTGCCGATAACCTTTGGCTAATAGCTAGCCTAAGACAAGAGGCAATACAGCAGAGCTAGCGAAGGGGGACCAAAAGAAGGAGCTTTTTAAGCGCGCTCTGAAACAAACGAGGCAGATACGTGAATGAAGTGAGATCTTGGAACAAGAGCTGTGGGCGTAGGGTTTGATCCTTCGCACCGAAAGGACCCAACTCCTCTATGTACTCCTACTGACTGAAAACTTCACCGAATCTCCAATCGCCTAATTGTTCTAAAAGACTCCTCTATCTCAGATGATGGATTTAGGTACTTTTTGGATCGTTAGCTCGGCCGAAGTTCCATGTTCTGACTCCAAGTTGGAAAGAGAACCGTTGTAGCTGGGCTCACCTAGTAGTTCGTGAACTCCATCACTGATGCACTTCTCCCTATCGCGGAGGCAAGGGACTCAGGTTCCGTGCTGAGTGTGCTCCCTCCAAACCTCTCTCACCCCTACCACGAACCCCACCCCCAATGGCGAGCACTCCTCCTTGCTCATACCCATCGGATGCTGGCTGGAATCTCTGTTCCAAGATCCACTTCATTTTGCATGCTTTTATTTAAGCTTTTTCTCAAGGTCTTTCTCTGTCTGAATCTCTCTCGTTTTGAGACTACTATCCTGGCTTGGAGCTGTTGACCCGCTAGCAATCTCTGACATGTCGAATCAAACGTCTCAGTGGAGAGAGCGAGACTTGGACCTTGTGAGACTGAATGAGTGTCACGACCTCTTTGTTCGCAGCCATAATGGCTTTCTTTCCACAAAGCTGCAGTGAGACCACAAAGATGGAAATTGTATGTTTTGACGCGCTCAGAAATCCCTACCCTCAATCCTTTGTCTTTCCTTTCGGCAGTCTCAGGTAGGCGAATCGGGGTAGCAAGCTCAGTGGCAGGAGAGCAAGCAATAGCAGGAAGTCAGCACTGGTTAGCCAACTGTAGCCCCGGCCAGGCTATGTGAAAGAGCAGTCCACGGTCAAGTAGAAAGAGTCAAACCGTTATTCCCAGTTCTCGCTCTCCTTGACCATCAGGTTCGATAGCAAAGAAAAGAAGATCAAGCCTGCGAAACTAGTCATGAGTCATCACAGAATGTTGTAGCATTGGAATCGAACTCAAAGTCAAGGTTGATAGAAAGGCATCACTGATTGCCATTTGGCAGGTTAGACTTTCGAACTGAACCAAGCAGCAGACGGGAAAGAATGCAACGAACAGTCACACAGCAACTCAGCGAAGACTGCTACTAGTTGAGTCTGCAGAAGCGGGAATGTCACCATCAAGACCCAGTCCAATTCAAAAGAGTCAGGAGGAGGACTGGGGATGAGGGAGTTCAGAAAGAAGAAGAAGGAGCTAGGAAGCCAAAAGACGACAGAGGAAGCTTTCATCAAGGATGGGTTCCACGCAGGCAGGACAGAAGACGGCTTCCACAAAGAGTGGGATTCAAAGGGCTGGCTTGACGACTCAATGGTGCTATCTCTCGAGACTGGACTCCAAGTCACTGTCTGATTCATTTGACCGATAGGGCTTTTTCAATGAAATGGGATTTTCCTTTTGGGCTGGGCCACTTCTTCCAAGAATTGTGAGGGAATCTGGGACTGAATGAAGGTCTCACTTCCATGATCTGTGATTTGATTACCCGTTAGAGGATCAAACTGAGCTAGCTTGCACCCAAAGAGCAAAGGGAGCTCACTTGCTAAGAAAGAAAGCAACTGGCGAAATCGATTCAAGAACTTGCCCTACTGAACCTCAACCGTTAGAGGGGAGCTCCAAATAAAGAAGCGGGAGAGGAGACCCCCTTGAATCCTTCAAGAGTCGAACGAAAGCTCAGCTCGAACAGTTCTTGTGATCCTACCTTGCTCTGCCCAACCCTCGTCAGCAACTGGCAAGCAATGAATTCCTTGATGGAGCAGTAGTTTCAATTGAAACTGCATAAGCTCCAAGGTGACTTTCAGCCTGTCAAGGTCGTGTCCAAATTCACTCAACACTCCGAACACACTCTTTTGCGAAGCCCTTTTCTTGAAGTCTGAAACCCCTGCGGTGGAGATCCGGTGAAGTACGATTGTGCGTCGTCTTCTTCGGAATCTCCCAATGAGGGTAGGCATTCTTCATGGTCATAGTTTTCCAGTTGCATTTTTAGGCGTAGAAAGGAAAGCAATGGCACAACGTCTAGACGTTGAGTCGGTCGACCAAGGCTAACATTCCTTTTTTTTTTTGGTGTTCATGCGAAATCTATCTCCTCCTTTCGGGGGAACACATAGTTGACTTTCATCAAGAGAGTTGTTGAGTACGAAGACTTGAGGGAGCTTGCTTACAGACCGGCGCCTGTGCTTGGATTTCCTAGCTCTGATCTTCTTTCTCTCTACTTCCTTATTCAAGCCCGGAGGGGGCTGAGCTCCCTATGGTCGGGGGGCTCAGTGCTTCCTGTGCTTCAACCACACTTTGCCTCTCACTCAAACCTCTTGTTTGTGCTTTATTATCTTTTCTGTTTGAAAGTTGCCTTTTAGCTGGCTGGGAGTCATGTCATCCTTATCTGATCTCGGCTTCGACAAATGGACTCATCTGACGAAACAGCCCGGCTCACAAATGGTAAGAAAGCGAGGGAGAGTCGAAAAAGCAATGCCCTGAAACTCACTGATGGGGAATCCTTTCATGCTGAGGAAGCCCAAACCCAAAGCAGCTGCTTACTTCAAACCCGGAGGAGCTAGCCCTTCTTTGTCAAGATATCGTAATTGGAAGGAAGAACTGAACTGATCGGTCAACTATCGACTGAACTCAAAAACTTGCTCTTGCACTGGAACCAGAGCAGGAACCAAAACTGGCACATGCACGTGAACAAAGACCGGAAACTGCCATGACACCCGAAGAACTCCGCTTTTTAGGCAAGGTTGGAAAGCCTGGCCCGTCTATAAAAGAGAAATTCGTTCTTGCTCGTCGTATCTTACTAATGCAGCAAAGGAGGAAAAGACTATTTCCAGAGAAAGGGCAGGAAACAGCCTTTCTTTACACAATTTCTACTCGAAATCCCCCCAAGAAACTGAAAAACTCGGAGTTGAAAAGGCTTTTAAAGGCGAGAACTCAAAATAAGGCCCGGGCTTCCCAATGTGAAAAAAAACTAAGCTGGGAGAAAGCATTCCTATCTTTCTTTGGCTTATCCGAACTATCAAGTGGCTATGTGAAATGAAAGTTTACCAATCGAAACTGGATACTGGTCAATAACAATTTTGAGAAAGCTTGTCGCAGACTCAGAGGTTTCTATCCTCCTAAAAACCAAAGAACGGGAAAAGACTCCACGGGACCCCATTTCCTCCAAAAAAACCTTCTCTCCTCAACCGGGCTTCCCGGAAAAATCCTTTCCACACCTGTAAGCAGAATGATTTCGAAGGTTGAATAAACATAGCCCCTTATTTATTATCCTGTCTTCTTGGCTAGTAAAGGCAAATGTGGTTTGAAAGAAAAGAAAATAAAAGCTTCATCCTTTCATTCGGAAAGAAGCGGCAAAAGAAGGACCAGTCCTTCAGTCCATTAAAAAAAGTGAAAAAGCCGATTAGGTTGCCACTTGAAAGCTTGAACACCCTACCTTCCGCCTCCGGGGCCTTCAATTGGTCCTTTCGAATACATACCGAATGCGAGATGCTCCCTTGGCCGTCGAAGTGGTGCTTGACATAGGCCGCACCCGTCATTCTTAGGCCACTCTCCTCCAATCCATCGAGGACCATTCTCCTTCGTAAGACATCCGGCCCAAGGTTGGTCGTAGATCAGCTGTTGCCCATGGCTGGCCCGGGAAGTAGTCTGATCGAGGTATCGATCCTAGTACTCGATCTCCAGTGGTAGGGAACCACTCTGTTTTCTTACGGACCGTTCTCATCATGCTGATGCGTCCTGTTCCCCTTGTAAATATTCTCGGGTAAGAAACGGAGGGAGGGAATTTGATTCCCCTTTGATGCGCTCTATGTCAAAACGGAACAACGAGAACATGGCTTGCCATCTTGCAAAGATAAGTTTGGCTGCCAGATCCTTTGGATCCTTCTCCAGGACTCCCTTTAAGGATGAAGAGTCCGTCCTTTCCTTAAAGTAAAGTGAGTATTTAGAGCACCTGGAATTGGAGAATGGCCTTGAGAGCAGCCAAGACCCCCTTCTCAGGAGTATTTGCTTTGCGCCTCATTCCATACGCCGGAAGCGAACTGGATCAACTTCCAAATCAACCCTGGCTACTCACTATCGACCTGGAAGGAATGCTGCGACTGATACATTGACTGGTTCAAGATAAACAACTGAATCCGCTACTCTTAGTTAGCTGCATCTTGAACTGCCTCTCTAGCGGTTAGTGGTGTTGTTACTGTTGGGTGGTTAACTGGTTCTTCGATTGGAGAAAGATAATCTTTTTCTGGAACTCATTCTACTACTGGTTCTCGAACTTGGACACCACTAGCTCTGCTTTCGTCCCTGCGACCGCTACTACTGGGTCTCGATCAACCCTTGTCTTTGCTGGTGGTTATGGATCCACTGAATCAACGGATAGAACTTTGACTCGATCAATATCTATTTGACTGATATAGGTATCTACTGATACTGATAGGCGTATACTTGAGTGACTAAAGTGAAATGATTAGGGATTCGTCAGTAATTTGGCTTATGCTCGTGCTCGGCCTACTGAAGAAGACACAGTCCAGGGGCCGGCCTGGTGTGGTTTTACCTCCTAACTAGGGATGAGTAGTTGGCCTTTGTTCAATTTCACACCCTTGTGTGTGAGATCTAGATATATCTTGTTGGGATCATGTTCGTAGAGTGAAGGGCTTATACAAAAGATTATGGTAGTCGTTATGAAGCATCAGCAGCAGATTCCCTCCCAGCAGGTAAATAGCTAGAGTAAGAGCTAACCAATTTCATCATTTCGAGAACTAGTAGCCATATCTAGTAGTCAGGGTTGAATAAGCGCTAAGGGCATAGCTAGAGGCACCCCCATAGTCACATTTCATCCAATTGACCAGGCCCAGCAACGGAGCAAGCATAGGCTAAGGTGGCAGCATCTCGCCTGGCATTCCTTCCATTTCCCGAGGCACCAAACACATAAGTAAAGATAGCAACAGCCTATTGAATTTCTAAGGCCATACACATACGCAGAGCAAGCACTAAGAGCAGTAGTCCCAGTACCAAAGACAATAGTAGAGAGAATACCAACATCATTAGCATTTTTAGAGCAATAGATTCCACTAGGCACAGGCAGCAGCAAAGCCCGCTAAGAGATTGTAGAGAACGAGGCAGCATCAGAGGTAAAGGCATAGACAATTGACCTTGTTCAAGCAATAGCAGATCGAGATCGAAACCCAGTGGCATAGCCATCACCTCGCTTAGATCGTTATACCAAATAAGAGTTGTTGCCCCACATAAAGAAATGCAAAGACTATACCTGACCTGCGCCAATGCGAAGGAGGCCTTATACCTACCTCGCATGTCACTAAAGCGAGCATCGATCCTATCAAATGTATAAATAAACTTGCTGAGATGAGTCAAGCTTCTGACATTTAACATAGATAGAGAAAAAGAGGGCTGCCTTAGTCTTAGTTTGGCAGCAGAGAAACAAGATTCGCTTCGGCCTGACTATTCAAGATTCAATTTACTTAGTGAGACAATTGAGGAGTTCAATGATATCTATTATCGACCGACTTTAGGAGGAGGTAACACACGAGGCACGCTGCGCTCTAAATTTGCTTCTTGTCCATGGCCTACCTTGGGGACAAGCGACGAACCGGTACCTATTGGAATCTCAATAGGAGGAAGTAGAGAGGAACCCTCGATTAGAGACAGAGAATATAGGGAGATCAGGAAGGGAGCATCATATTAGAGATCGTATATAGATAAATACGCGCATTTCCCTCGCGGTGTCAAAGGCAGATCCAATTGCATAGCTTCCGGTTCGAGTTCGAATTCGTTCCCCAGATCGAGAGGCAGAGCCCGCTACAGAGGAATAGATGGGAGCAGAGACAACAGGGCAAGTAGGAATAGAGGAGAAGTGAGCCGCTCAGAGCGGCAGAAATCAATGCTTTTAGATCTTCCTGGTCTCACCCTGTGAAGCAAAGTCGGACAAGGGAGAAAGACATGGAATTGATAGGGAACCGTAGCCAAGTGGCTAAGGCATGAGTCTGCAAAACTTCTATTCGTCGGTTCGAATCCGACCGGTTCCTACAGCGCCGCGCCATTCCACCCATCATTTTTTTACATGGTTAGTGGATAGAACGGGGGCCTCTGCTTGCTCCTTCGTACTAGTGGCTTAGCTGCCTTAGTTTCCCTTCCTTACCGTATTTTTTTTTTTTAGCGGTCTTATATGTCTTTAATTTCTTTTCTCTTTCTTTAGTATCCTTGCTTCGGCCTTAGGTCTTACAGCTGTGGTACTATAGACATATCTAGTTAGTCTTCTTCTTTCTTCGCCTTCGTCCTCTTTACACTTAGTTGCTTCAGCCTTCGTCTTTCGGCTTTAGGACTAACTCAGTCTTCTTTAATAAATGGGTATTCAGTGAGTGACTCTTTACGTCTTTAGTTTAGGTTCATTACGGCAGTTGTTAGTTTCGTCTCTTTATCAGTGTTTTTGGTATCGTTTATTAATTACGTATGCGTATATTAAGGGTAGTCCTTCCCCAGGTGCACCTAAAGTCTAACCTCTTGGGGTTCTAAAGCGGGAACTAAACGATCTGTGGGGGAGAATCTGGAGCAGCAGCAGCTGAAAGCCATTCATTAATTTCAGCCGTTACAGTAGCCCACGTTCCAGCAGTGTGGTTAGACGTTGCAGCAGTCCATGTCCTCCACACCTCAGCCCCAACCACTTACAAAATATACATAGGGGCTCTACAGCGGCACACGTCCTCCACGTCTCAGCAGCAGCAGCCTGGAGTGACGTTCGTTACAGCAGCATTCATCTTCGGATTTTCAGAAGCCCATGCTAAGGCATGACCAGTACACGTCACAGCCCATTCAGACTTACAGCCTCTACGAGTTGCAAGTAAATGAGGGTATCCAATCAATTGTCTGAAGCTCCTGAGTCTCAGGGCCCCTTATCCCCTTCTTCAAATCTTAGAAAATCCACACTCCTATAGATCGATTTGTCTCCTATGCTTCCTACTTTCTTGACTGGAGCACAATTCTAGGACTAGGAAATCTAGAAAATCATGGAACCAGACTCTTATCTTATGATCAAGCCAAATCTGATGAGAATTGGAAACGAGCTATGTTAGAAGAAATAGATGCCATTCAAAAGAATGAGACCAGGGATCTTGTCTCCCCACTACCTGACTGACAAAAACATTGTTGGGTCAAGGTGGGCTTACAATTACAAGATCAAATACAAGTGACGATAGTTTTTTTTTAAGGTACAAACGGCTTGTAGTAAATCCAATTTTCTCAGGAGTAAGAAAGCTTGCCTGGTTGCTTAAGGCTATGACCAAGAATATGGTCTGTATTATGCCGAGACGTCACGGTCAATCCAGTTGCTAAAAATGGTACCATTCGTACCCGCTTGCATTCAGCACTGGCCCAACTCTCATCCCAGTTAGACGTCTCCTTCACGGAGATCTCAAAGAAGAGGTCGAGGCCAACCTCCCAGTGTTGAAGACTCTATTCATCCAGACTATTTGTGTAAGCTTTCAAAGGCTCTCTATGGACTCAACTCAAACAGGCTTTGAGAAATTCAGCACAGCACTACTTTCATTAGATAGTAGTTCAGCTGATCACACCTTATTTGTTTGTCAAGCGCTCTCAGGTATATCCATCCTTGCCGTTGAAGTTTTTATACAAATGAAATGAAAATAACATAATATTACCGGCAATGATTCTGCTGCTATTCATCAAACAAAGCAACAGCAAGCAGTTTCATATGAAAGATCTTGGTCCTCTAACCGGGATTGCAGTTTTTAGGTCTCCGGGTATGCATCTAACTCAGCATAAGTATGCCATGGATCTTCTAAGCCGCCATGGAATGCTTCACACGTTGCCCTGTGTGACTCCAGCTTAATGCTAAGCTGTATTCTCATGATGGTGAGCTGCTATCAGATCCATCGGCCTATAGAGTATGGTGGGTGGTCTCCAGTACTTCACTCTGACTCGCCCAGAGATTTCGTTTGCTGTTGGACTTGTAGACAAGTTTATGCAGTCTCCTCGGGTCCCTCATTTAGTAGCTGCTAAACGTATTTTGAGATATCTCAAAGCTGTACTATAAAGGAAACCGGCGCCATTACTGCCTACCCCTATTCTATTAGTCAAGCTTGGCAGCCCCTACCTCTTAAAGCTGAAGGAAAGGAAAATGCTGGAAATCCTTAAGATTGGCGTTCTACTACAGGGTATTGTATATTTCTTGGCCCAAATTTTCTTTATAGGCAGAGCAAGAAGCTGCCCCAACCACTTAGAACATAGAGGGCTCTCGCTCAAGTACGAAAGCTGAGTATCGCGCCATGGCTACCACAGCTGGGGAAATCTCGTGATTGATCTATATTATTCGGGACTTGGTTCTTTCTCTTCTCCAGTGACTCTTAAGAGTGATAACAAAATGGCTCTGACCTTAGCTTAGCTGCAAATCGACTTTTATCATGCTCGCTACTTCGATCAAATGCTTGCCGGTGGGTTAGGTGCTCATAGATCGTTCGTTCTGAAATCGAGAAATCCATAGATGGTTCGGAAGGTCGGTCAATCAATGAACCGTACATGGGCCAGCCAGGCGAACTCTCATAGCTCTCTTTGACACCATTATAGGAAGTGAGAGTTCATGGTCTCGCCTTAAAGACAAGTTTGGCGATAGACTGAGATACGATGCAGGTATGCCCTAGGATGCATAAGTATCCAACAATCATCTCCAATAGGCAATGGAACCCCCCGATTCCCACTTCTGCTGATCTTATTGCGGTCTGGAGAAAGCTGGATGAAGTTCAAATTCTATTCCAAGACCACGACGAAATTGTTTGGAAGCCAAGACCTAACGGTCTCTATTCCCTTCGCTTGGAACCAGGTGCGTGTATCTTATCCAGCGGTTTCATGGCATAGCGGTTTAAGGACTGAATTCCGAGCCAACGCTAGCGTTTTTAAGCAGGCTGCTCTGCTATACACACCTAACTCCACATCAAGAAATTCAGACCAACTTCGCCAAACTAATTGTTTGCATTGCATTTTCTGAAAGAGAATCGTGAGAAGCTGCTTAATAATCCTAAGTCGAAACATCCACCCCATTCATCCAAAAGGGGAGAGGGCTTTCATCTGGATCCCGGTGAAAAGAAGAGATAGAATTCCTGTATGGAGAGCAAGAAAGAGGATTCGGTATTGTGAATTTGGGCTGTCCACCGGAAAATCATTTTCTTGGAAGAGGTTAATTCAAATAAAGCCTAAAACGAGCTTTTCAGGGGGCATTTCTCAGCAAGCAAAAGGGCTTAAAAGCTCCTTTATCAAACCTTCCCCTTTCTCTAAGAATAAGGTAAGCATCAAAGCCCCTTGTATAGGTTGGGCGCTAGCTATCGCTTTACTAATATAATAGAAAGTAAGGCTCTTCTTATGTTTAAAAAATCCCGGATTGGTCAGGTTGATCGACCAATCTGGTCACAATCACCGTCACGTTACAAATCCCGGGGCGGGGGAGGGGGAAATGCGTCTTTCTCGATTGTTCGTCCAGGGGAGGTGAAAGCCTATGCATAGTGGTAAAGGCGTAAGACCTCCAACTCAAATGAGGGGAGTAAGGTGGACTCCGGTCCCTCCTCCTAAAGGAAGTGAGCGACATCTTGTACGATATACGTCCTGGCCGCTTGCAAGCGCTCGCTTGAACAGGTAGACCGGGGAAACTGCATATGATCGCCCGCGGCATGCGGGAATGTGGTAGCTCGGAAAGGTCATTGCCTATGAGTTTGGGTGCGTTCCGCTTGCCATCTCCCCGATTGAATAGATAGCTCTTGCAAGGCTCGCTTCACTCCCAGCATTGAAAAGAGGCAGCCTCATGTCAATATGAGCTCGCCCAGAGATCGTGATTTAGCTGTTGCGAGCTCCTCGCTTTCCGCTAGACCCGCCCTAACGCTGTAAAAGCTTTTCGGCCTATCGAAATCACAAGTTCGAACCGGCCTTTCCTTTGATAGTCGACAAGCTTGACTTATAGCTAATTCCATAGAATTGGGCCGGCCGCCTGGAATCAAATTTCGAACCCGTTGAAGATCCTTGTGGCTCCGGATCCCTCCAATCCAGCCGATTCCGAATCGACCAATTCCGGGATCTTTTGCAGCGAAGGCCTGTCATCGAATTCTTCAAACCTTTGGCATGTCGATCCTGAATGAAACTAAACCATGATTGATCCTACTATCAATCAATCCGTCATACAGAGGCGTAACTCCGGCTCTCTCTACGGGTGGAGGGAGGGGCATCGTATTTGAGACCTTGCACGCCCCCCCCAGGCCGGGAAGGAGGGGCAACAGCCTTGTCAAGGCGCGGGCCAAGCCAACTCAAAGTGAAGCGATTTATACCGAGCTAGAACCTGCACTAGAATAGGAAAAGCCAGACATTCCTTCTTTTCAGAATTCCAGTCCTGCGGGCCTGCCCGAACTGTCAGTGATTCAAACAAAGAGGCGGGTCCGAGTCTTCCTCGGTTGAAGTACCAAAACTCCTCCTCCTTTATCTTCTTCCTACCATCCGGGGGGAAAGGATGAGACGGAATAGCGTGTCATTTCGGAACCGTTCATAAGCGCGCCCTTTACTAAAAAAAAAAAGTAAAGGAGCGAAAAACTCTTGTCTTGAGAATTGGGCCGAAGGCATCACAAGATCGAGAGGAGCCATCTTGATCTTGATTCGGACTAGAAGAGGAAGGAACCTGAGTCCATATAGGAATCAATCCACTGTCTCGTTGCCCGAGGAATCAGTTACAGTAGAGCCAAAGGCAGCTATCGCGGAGAATTGTTACGATGTGTGCCTCCTTCTGGAGAAGCGCGCATGCAGGTGCAGGAAGGAAGCTTCTGCACAGCAGACAATGAATCTATGGGTCCCATGCCTTGTTAGACGACCCGTGCTTCATCCAAACAGGTGCCAGCAATCCTAGGCGGAGGGGAGGGCCATTCCAGATTGAGAAGAATGGTTCTAAGAACATTATAATAAAGAGGGAGGTTCGCGATCTTTTTCGTTGCCGGCTATTATTCTTATTTATTAATTCCATTCCGTCAGGGCCCTTGATGTCTTCTGGTACCGAAGCTATATGGTTTATAGAAGGAGGAGCGGAAGAAATACTAGTCGGGCCATACCCCTTCTACCCCTTTAAAATAATAGGAAGACTAGAGGAGAAGCACTCTCTCTTGTCTGATCCAAGGAGTTTTGGGTTGGGGTAGGATAATAAATACTGGAAAATAGCCAAGAGGTCAGGTACTCTCATTCCCGATCGGATCGGTATTGGCTACTTATATCTATCCATAGCATTTCGGACTGATTCACTTCTTTATCGAAGCCTTATCCGATCCGGAAAAACCTACTGGCTACTAGAGGCGGGCACGGTGATCCAGCTTTGGTCCACGACTTATTGGAGAGGTAATGGACCATAGGGAGGAGGATACTTTTTAGATACGAAGAATAACGAATGATTCCTCTTATTTCATCCATAGACTTGTTTGAATGAATGAGGGCCGGGAGTGACTATGGGGAAGGGGAATAAGCGTACGGGCCTGAGATGAGACTACCACTATAGTATCTGGTAATCGAATCGACTATATTTATTCCTTCGGCCAGTCAGGAGGAAGAGTCATTAGTAGCTTGATCACTCACTCCCTTTAACCCGCTTTATCCTTCTTCTAGTTTGTTTTTACTTTACTGATATGGATTTGCTTCTGTCTGTACTATCTCTATCGAAAGGCTGGATTCCATCCAGCCTTTCGTTGAGAAAAAAGTGGTATATATAGACAACTAAGGTAAGGGCCTTACTTCGAAAATGGCACAGTGAAATTATTCACTTCCTTTAAATTCATTGAGCCTCTTTTCGCGCTTCCAATGCATTGGGATGTGCTCTTGTGCATACCTCGAGAAAGGGGTGGTGCAGTGCACACCACATGTTTGTTAAAATGCCGTAACGTAAAGTTCTGGCCCCCTTACTTACTTATAGGGGCGCAGGAGCGCACTGGAGTTTTCGGAGCTGGTGATTGCGCTTTAAAAATGGAAAAAAATCAAAGGATATGCAGTTAGTTGCCTCCGGCTGTGGGCTTTTTGTGGAACCGCCCGACCTGCCATTGTCTTATGGAAATGGTGGTTATCTATAGTTAGGGGAATGCCTCTCTCTATACTAGCTCCCCCATAATCATTCTCGGATGGGAGAAAGGAGGAAAAGTATGTCTCGCCTGGCCATCTATTCCATCCTGTAGATTCCCGAAGTTGGGCTGGCCAATGCCTACCTATTTTTTGTATCACTGCTCCAGTGCTCCTTCCTAACCGGCTTTATCTGTAGGGGCGCACCCGGACATACGAATCGTTCTATCTATGGACGAATGGATAAAGCCGAGACCCCTCCCTTTCAACCCACCCGCCAACCGGGAACATGTTCATTCAAAACGATGATGGATTGATAGATAGGTCAGAGACAAGGAAAATGATTTTCGGTGTTTTAAATTAAGAGGCCCAACTCCATTCCTTTTATTCGTTCACACCACGAAAGGAAAGAAGGCCAAGCATTGGTTGGAAGAAGAGGGCGGTTGCATTCAGAAATGAATGAAAGGGGTCAAGCTCTCTTCATTCAACATGTGCGTTTCCTGTAAACAAAGAAAATGAGAGGGCTAACGCGCCTTGACGGAACGGAACTTATTAGGAAGTCAGTTTTCACTCACTCGACCTTTGGGAGAGCAAGATAGCACTCAACATCCCGAGCGGGAAACCTTCATTCAATTGCCTGCCAACTCTCAAAAACCTGGTTTAATCATAAATGAATATATCCAAAATATGAAATTGAAAGACATCAACAAGGGGAGGGACCAGATCTACCCGGCGTTGGTAATCTTTACCTTAAATAAAGTCGACCGGATCTACCGAACGAATCAGGCCGAGGCACGCACCGGCATAAAACCAGTGACGGTTGTTGAGAGCAAGAGAAAGTCTGCCTGAGGGAACTTCCTCGATCTTTAGTGAGCCACCATTTCCGGTGGACAACCTTTAGAGGAAGATCGCCAACTTGGAATCAGAAGAAGAAGCATGCATGTCCTTCACTTCCAAGTGCATTCTTTGTCCATTTCTGAAGGGATACAGCTGACCCATTTCTTGACTCGGCTTGCTTGTCGGGAAAGATTCCTTTCAAAGCCGCAAGCCCATCGTTTGTAGTACCTGTCACATGAATCTATTCATTCTAAATGAATAGAGAAAGATGGCTCGCTCTTTTGCGGAGGAGATCTTTATGGAGTCTCGCAGAAGAAGAGTACGCGCGCTAGCCTTTTGAAGCAGCACCTCGAAAAGTCATCTATAAATGTAACAAAAAAAACTTGTATCCACTAGAAGAGGGTATCGGTGCTGGCCCCATCAGAATGAACCAGAAAAAATGGAACTGAATGAACTTCATTTTTCTTGCGAAAAGGAAGAGCCAAGTGTTTTGCCAACTTACAGCTCATACAATTCGAAGCATAAAAGAAAAACAAACTATAGAAGGAAGGATGACAAAACTCCAGACTCAGACAAACTCTGCAGCTGACTAAAGTGAGGATGGCCCAGCCTGTTATGCCATGCAGCCCACTTCTTATTCGCTTCTTTGATTTCTTAAGATGTTGGAAGAATGGCAAGAGACACATGAGAAGGCGAAGCACAAAAGTCGAGAAAGAACAATCGACCAACCTTTCTACCCCTTCCAATCATCTTCCCAGTCACCAGGTCCTGCACAAGACATCCAGAAGGATAAAACAAGACGAGAAATTTTTGATCAAAGAGTTGCCCAATAGAAAGTCAGTCTTGGGAAATGTTAGGAACATAGAAAAGATCTGAGTTGGAGTATAGAGGGACTCATTTTCATAGAAACGGTTCCAGAACGAGCAATTTTTAGAGGAAAATTTTCCGCAGTGTATATGAATGGATTACCTTAATACTCTAAAGAGTAGGCCAAACCAACCCAGACGCATCACCTGTGATGTGATTGTATGCCCCCGAGTCAAGAATCCAGTTGAAAGGAGCTGAAAAACTACAGGGCGCGCTAGCGCACTACGGCTTAACTTGACTCCTCCCCGTTTGCTGCATTGCTGGAAAAATTTCCAGGCTGAATATTAAGTGCAGCAAGCACATTTGCAAGAATCGACGCTGGATCAGAAACAGAATTGGGACCATCGCAAGCGCCTTTATCTACATCAGGTTCGGTTGCTCCAGGAAGCGCAGCAAGGAATTGCTGCTAAAGCAAGGCTCAATAGTGTGGCCCTTTCTTCTACATAAATTGCAAAAATCTGATTTGGAATTTGAAGAGAATCGGCCATGTCCACGCCCAGAGAATGATCCACGTCCTCGGCATCGGCAACAAGTGATGCATCAAGGAAATTCTACTTCAGTTGAGGCTGATAACAAAGTGCTCTTATCCCATTCTGATGTTTCTTCTCGAGGCCGAGTTTATTCTTGAAGCAGCATAGCTAGAATGGATCGAAGAGGTGGAAGAGATTTTCAAGGTAGCACAACCAACATGTTTTCATACTCTGATTTCAGACCAGCCAAGAATGCTAAGACCTTCCTTTGCTCATCCAAGTTTGTTTCTCTGGATGCGCACAAAGATTTTTCTTTAGGGCTACAACAAGAGGCTTTACACATCTGATCAATTTGGTCCCAGATTCGTTTCAGCTTAGAGTGATAGGCTTGACAGATCCCCCTGTTTAATATTTCGAAGCTCTTGATCTAGCTGATATAGACGAGCGCAGATGATTCTGGCAATACAGTTCCTTAATCCCACACATCTTTTGCCGTGCATAATATCTGGGATTCATTCAGGAGATATAGCATTCGAAAACCACGAGATAATTTATGCGTTAGTGCTGTTCATATCAGCAACCTTCTCTCCATACTTCTCATCTGATGCTGGCTGGAGGAGGTTGAACAGACCCATCGACGATTTGTTAATGCCTTCCACTGATGAACATCTTCATAGTTTTTGCCCATGAGTGATAGTTGTCCCCGGGAGACAGCTTGATTCAGGGAGTTCTCCCCCGAGAAACCTGCTATGCTAACTTCCTTCAACAGAATCAGAGAACCACAGTCTCTGATTCTGCCAAACAAATACTGGAAATAAAAAACAGAAAAGGATTTGACGTCACTGTTCCAGAATCACTCCAGCTTTGTCAGATCAGTCTCCTTGGCTAACGATGAAGGACAGACTTTCGCAGCAGACAACAGTTGCTTCTTTTCTTGCTATCCTTTTTTCTTACCAAATTGCTTAGGTAATTATGGGTGATCGCTCTTTCTTGACCAGGAACTATAGATGCAACTCATATCGTTGAGGTATTGTTCCCTTCGATCGAATAGATTTCCGGAATTAGCTAAACTAAAACAGAGTGTTTTGAATTTACCTTGAGTTTCCAAATCTGAGTTATAGGCGCAATTACCACTCTCTATTTGAGAAATTTCTTGTTTTACAATATGAGCAAGCTTCTCTAGACTCCCCTATCCCCACCCCGTTTGGCACTTCTTTTTATTGAAATCCAATCCTGTTAGCTCGAGCTCAAGGTATTTTGGAGAGAGCCTCTCACCCTTCGGCTTTCTGGGTTTGCTCGCTTTGAAAAGCTTCTTGGGATTAAGATCAAGCAAGTGGGGTACCTTAAGCGCTTCCAAGAACGTACGCTCATCAAAGGCTTGAGATCGTGTACCTGTGTCTCGAGTCCTAGGAAAAGGGCTTCCTAGCCTTTTTACAGAAGGGGAAGTGGGAGCTTATCGACTGAAAGGGCCAAACCAAAGAGGATTGACCCCCGGAAGATAGAAAGCAATATCGGAATGCTTAAAGCGCTAGAGTCGGGAGCTGCAACAGGCTTGCTCTTTTGTCTTTTGTTTTGGGTGGGCCTATGACGCTTCTTGTCCTACCCACTATGATTTGCCAAAGATGGGCTCAACGGGGCTGAGAGAGAAAGCCCTAAATAACCATATTTCATATTCCCCTTCCCAAGATGTTAGTAGAAATCCAATCCTATCAAGAAGGGGTGTGTTTTGGGGCACTCAGGCTTAGAAAGCTGAAGCGTATGGTGGGGTTGCTTAAAGTATGCCTCTCTCCTGGACGAAGTCAAGAAGAAATGGGCTATCTGTTGAAAAGTCCGGAACGATGGTTCTCTGACTCTGTAATTCTTTTGTTTCACAAAATGAGTTATATAGGGCGAGTCAAGTTTCACTCTGATAGGGCAATGAATTCCATTTGGGTTTGGCAAAGCCAATATATGTGACAGGAAAGGTCGTTCAGAGAATATAGAATATTGAGAGTATAGAGATTTCCGCTTTTCTGCCTAGCTCTATAGAAATGGAAAGCCCTATGCAGCAGTTTATGATTTTCAACCTAACAGGGACAGACAGAGGCATTGACATATCAAAAAAGTGTGTCTCGTTTCCCTTTGAGCAGATCAGAGCTGATGACAAGAGAGAGACCTGTTGATTAAATTAGGGTGCCCGGGGCATACGCTCTAACTTTGCTAGTTGCACGAAAAAGGGTAAAGCCCGACTCAACTTAACGCAAGGGCTCGTTGCAGACCTCTATTAGGGCGTAAAGCATGGAATTCTGCCTAACTAAGTTAGATCGGGCCTTAAAGCCTATCCATAAAAGGATAGCCTCGCTTCGCCTGTTTAGGACACAACAAGGCCCCTGGAATGGTGTGCTTTTATTCCATTTATGGGGATTTCACTTACTTATAAGTAGGGAGAAGCGCTAACAGTCGAGCCTGACGCTTCTTCACTTTGGCATCATACAAGCTACCCGCGGTTCAATCAGGCTTCGAATACGCAGATGTAGGAGTATGCCCTTTTGTGCCTTGGAGTGGGCCTAAAGAAAAGAGAGTATTGCTATCTAAATAAAACACGACAGGAGATCGAGCCACAAACAGGACAAATCGCAGAAGCAGTTCTAATCTAAGACACTCGACCAGGAGCTTCTACGCGGATTAGACACCCACCTAGCCTACCAGGTTCCCAGTTCCTAAAGGGGGCTTTGTCTGCTGTCTTGCTCTGAGTGGAGTAGGGTCGGCCAGCATGCTAGGCATTGGAAAAGGAGACCGACCTTCTGTACCATATCCTGTTCCCAGACCCATTATATAGAATCGAAGTGTAATGGCCCTGATAGAGAAGGAGGATAAAAGAGTAAGAAATAGTAAGCCAAGCAGTAACTAATCATGCTAGATGTGAAACACTAGGAGTGGAGATCCATTTGGAGATACAAGGGCCCGACTTAATCTCAAAAGAAAAGAGAGTACTCGCGAACGCCTCCTGTGTGTAAGGCTTAGCTTCCCGATTCACCATTTAACTCCTCTTGCCAGTCCGTCTTTTCCAAGCGCATAAGACAACTGTAGCAGAGATCGGCTAAGCCATTGCGCTGGTTCTATTCGAATGCAGGGTCTATAGAAGAGGATAGTTCCGGATAGTTGGCCTTGGGGCTTTTCATCCATAATGATATGGAAGGGGTCCTCCATCACAAGAAAGAAACCATGTCGCCTCTGCCTGGCCCTTCTCCCTATTATTCTCCGTGGTCAAGCCGAAAGCTTCTCTCCCCTTTCTGTCGAGGTTTGACAGCTCCTCGGGAGTGGACCTGAGACCCGATCCCCTTAGTATGGTATATGAGATCGCAAATCCAAATTTGGGAATGAAAAAAAAAAAAAGCATTTATATTAGCATGGCTGGTTGTCCAGTCCACCCAATATAAGCCGGCACCGTCTCTCCCTATTGGTTGAGCAGGCAGGCATTTCTTATTATCTCCTTACCCGCTGAGCAAGCATCCCAATTGGATAAACTACCTATATTAACAAGCTATTTCATCCCTTTCAAAGATATGGCTGCTGCAAGCAAGATCGCTACGTAGCTACGTGCGCTACAGCTAGGAACCAAGCAAGCCCTGACACTGGTGAAGCAGGCAATGCTAAGTCCTCTTGTCCATCTCTGTCAAGCAGAAGCTAAGCAGCCGGTGCCAAACAAAGTCAAGGTCTTTTAACCACCTTTTTCATCTTGGCAGTCGGCATCAAGTCCAGATTGAAATCCAGATAAGCTTCCACGACGAGTAGACATATGAAAGATTGAAACATACAAAAGGGGTGAATCCTTTAATTGGCCTAAACGCTTTCCCTCCCCGAAAGGGGCCACACACCAATGGAGTATCCTTCTGCTTCCCCCTCGCCATCATTGTCACATGTCCATAATTCTAGGGTCCTGCGAGCAGATGTATGATTTGTTGAAGCCTAAGCCACATATGATAATAGATTGTTCGCAGATTACGAGCTTTCGTAAACCATAATTGCCCTTCCATGAAATAGTGATTTAATTCAATCCCTTTAGCGTTTGTGGATGTACCCAAAGTCGGGCTGATCCCAGGAAAGTCCCACGTTCCTAGTAAGCGGGGTCACACACAGTGGATTGTCAACCCCGATACCGTAGTTTAGAGAGGTGGCGCGGTCAGGTCCCATCCTTGCTACACTAAATGGTTTTCAAAAGAAAGGGATAGGAGTAAGCGCTGGGGCTTACACTTACAATAGTATGTTGAATCTCGACCAGGCTCGTGTCCATTTGAAACTGGCGTACTCTTTCTTTGCTTCTGGGTAAAAATAGAACGTATATCGGAGTGAGACGCTACCCTCTTTAGCTTTCTTCGCACGGAGCGTAGCTGTTCCCTGGAGGTTGCCGGGGTTGATAGATTTCTGCCAGGCCAAAGAGAAAGTACTAAATGTCGTATACGAAAGAGAGAGCTGTTAACTAATAGAAGGAATAGAGGGTAACACAGTCCTTAGTGATCTGATAATTTGTTCTTTCTGGCTTTCTGGTAGCAATAGCTCTTTCCCTTATGGTCAAGCTACTCCGTTCTCTCCTTAGCAGTCGGCCTACTTCCGTTCCTTCTCGTCCACTAGTTATTTTGAGTCCATCCGCGTTCCATTAGGTTCCGTTCCGCAAGCAGACATACAATTGGAAGAAGCCAACGAAGGAAGCCGTTAGGCTAGACCAATAGGGAGAGAAGAGAGGGCGAAGCAGCAGCATATGATAATAGAATATATAGGTAGGTCGGTGGGTAGAAGTTACCAAGTGAGTAGTCCAAAGTAAACAGATTCGAGTACGAACCAAAGGCCCCTCGGTTAGTTTTTCTATAAAGCCGTATGCACTGAAATAGGATAACCCTCCTTATCTCTAGGAGACACAGCCCAAAAAAGAAAGGGAAGGTAAAAACGACTCCTTGGCCCAGAAAAGGCTTTAGTTTCTACTGCACAATGGTGTGAAAAAGCTGTATCTGATGGAGCCTACATGTAACTGTTGTTGCTTTTGTTGTAGTTTTTTTTGGAAAAGTAGGAAGTGTGGCAGCGAGGCTTCGCCGATTGAGAATACCCTATAAGAAAAACGAAACTCACCGGACTCAAAAGCATACATCCTTACTCAACTCTTAGCTAGTTAAGGAATGATGCTTTAAGCAAGCGAGAAAACGGATGCGCTAACTGTTGCTTTCGAGCTAGCCCAGCAACGAAAAGAAGGAAGAGAACGAATGAGTAGGGGAGATCGTATACGCGGGAGTGACCGAACCTGAGCTATTGATCTAGAAGCCTTAATCCTTAAATATAGTCCTTATGCGATGCGCGTACAGTCCTTTCTTCGTAGTCGAAGAGTAGGATTATTCGCCAAAAAGATGAAAAGTTCGTAGCTAATCCTGGGATACCCCCTCGGTGTATCCGCTTTCTTTTCTTTATTATATATATATATATATATAATAATATATTCATCATTTTTTCTTTCTTTTTTTTTTTTCATACTTGCCCTTTGATATTTCTTTGGTTTTTGTGAAAGGGATGCTCTTATCATGCATGTTATTGCTGTTATGATAAGAAAAACCGAATTCCTCTAATTGGTGTCGATTCATCCACACTTCCATTCTTAGTAGAGGAAAGCTAACTGCTTGCTGGCTGGGAGCTGTATGAGCGGTAACGTCCACGTACGGTTCCGTGAGAAGGTGTACGGAAATGGCCTTGTTGTACCTCACTCCCGTCTTCAATGGGGTCTGCTCTTTTTTTTTTGGGAGAGTATGCCAATATGATCTTAATGAGGTGCGGAGCTTTGCATCTGACATTCGTTGGGCTTCCCTCTGCGGGAGCCTGCGTCCCGGCGTTTTTGTGCAATAAACCCCTCCGGCCGAAGACTAGTGATAGGTGGTCCCGCGGAGCTTTCGGAGAAGGGTAGCCTAGTGTGTAAGCACAGCAATGAACCGCGGCGAACCCTCAGACGACCCATCTAAGATTAGGGGGGAGATCCTCAGTAGTGGTGACCCTTTGACTCTTCCACGGACTTATACATGTACCGAATGCTCATACGGGAAAGTGAACTCCTGGGTCTGGAACCAAGCTCCGAGAAATCCTTTCTTTCTCGTCCACTCTAGGGGGTGCGGACACACCTGCGCGGATTACAGGTGACGGTTACAAGAATGGCGGGGAAGTGAACAGTACCCGACGACATTCAGGGATGAATGTAGACCCATCGGGCAGGGATAATCATTCTGGTCCTGGGAGAGGTGGCGACACCAGTCTGAGCTGAGGGAAGCCCTATGAGTCACTGAAACGACCGCAGGAAGCGCACCCTAAGCCCACCTTCTCGGAGCTGCTATTGCGAAAGACCGCTGACCCTTACGACTAAAAGCAAGAGGGGGGCTGGGCTGCTCACCTTCATAGAAAGGCGACCGGGCCGTCATTAGATGTTCGCCTTTTTATAGAATAGAAGGAGAAGGGGGGTTTGAGATTCTTTGAAAAATGCATGGCTTCTTTTCAACACAGAAGAGGATTGTTACAAGGTGCTGGAAGGAGGGCCGTGGCTTATAGAAGTAGAAGGAAGAGTGATGATTTTGAGAAAGTTGCAAAGGGGGATGGATGCGCGCAAAGACCTGTTGGAGACGGTTCCTGTTTGGGGTAGTTTTCCTCAGCTGGGACTTCACCTGTGGTCTCAAAGGATGATCAGTCGGATAGCGAGTACCATTGGTAAGCCGTTAAAACTCTTTTTCAACCTACGACAAGTAAATCCAAGCCCGCCTATACGCGGGTTTGTATTGAAGTGAATCCTCACAAAAAGATGCCTAGTTGTGTGTGGATTGAATCGGGCAATGGTGGCATGGAAGAACAGGTGGTTGAGAATGGGTGCCCATGGTGTGCTCTAACAGCAAGGCAGTTGGTCATAGGGATAGGGTCGAAGCTTGCCCTGCTCAGGAGCTGAAAGTTACTACAATGTGTGTGGAGAAGGAGAAAACTAGTGGAGAGACCGAAGGTGCTTGTGGTAATTCAAAAGATACTGGGGAAAATGCTAAAGCTTGCCATGACAAGGAAACTGCAAAAGAGAATGAAGGGAGAGCTGCTTAGGAGGAAAAAGAAAATCTGGGCGGGAATGACATAACATATTAGTAACTGCAAATAAGTTTGCAGTGCTCGGGGATGACCAGGACGAGGGCCGAGATATAGATTTGTTGATTCCAAATGCAGATCAAGGTAGCAGCCAGAAGACTCCACCAAGTGTTCGACAGGTTGCTCCTGTGAGTAGTAACAAGAAAGGAAAAAAGATTTTGAAGTCTGTTGAGAATAGCAGTCAAAATTGGCTAAACCGTTTTATGAAAAAATTCTTATTAATATAACTCCTACAAGACAAATTTGATTTGACTGGAAATTTCTGAGGGGACGTCAATGTCTCCTACTATATGTAGCTGATAGAAATGCTGACGGGAAGGCTTCGGCTGATACGATCTTTGTTGAAGATTCAGGGGGACATGAAGATCTACCAACCGAGATTGCTGTGCCTAATGAAGAATGGGAGAACCTCCTGCAGCAAGATAAAAAGAGTGGTGAGCAGAGAGCAAGAAGAAAGGTAAGCAAAACTTCAAGCATTCGGACAAGAGCCATGATGGAGTTCCTTGGTAGAAAGGGGAGTAATTCTACCAACCTTCCGGATTCTCAATGAAGTTTGTTATCTTGAATGTCCGTGGAATGAATAAAAGAAGTAGACAGAGGGAAATAAGATCTCTTATCAGATCTCAGAAAGTGGACTTGGTGGGTTTTGTTGAAACAAAAGTCAAGGAAAACAAGTGTTGTAGGGTTGCTAAGAAATTTTGGAAGGATTGTAGCTATCTTTTCCATTATAGTAGCAGCCCGAGAGGTAGAGTTTGGCTGTTTTTGGATCCTAATATCTGGAATGTATCTAAAGTCCTGGAATCCGAATCTTCATCAACAATATTGAGTTCCTACTCCTAAACCCACTAGCCTTTTTGTAACTCCGACGGATTTTTTCAGGGCTATCGATCGAAGCAGCAGCAGCTGTTCCCCTTTTGAGAAGGCAACTGCAAGAGGCTGAATCATATACATATATGCTCGCATCCAGCAACTAGAGTCAATGGATGGGCATAGAATTCTCCTCCAACTGATACCAGGTGAGTATCTGCATTTGGTGAGGGAAAACTTAGATGCAGCTTCCCTGCTAGGGAAGGAGAATTTCTTTTTTGATGACTATTCTATTCGGTCTGAAGACTTCGATCTTCGGGTCCGTGAAGGGAAAGAAGTCCAGGATCTTCTCTTTAATTTAATGATAAGAGACCACTTCTGGATCAAATTTTCGAACATTTACCTTAGAAAAACATCCGAATAAAAACATCCGAGAAGGGGCTTTTGAATTCATAGAGGACAATCTCTCCCATCTAGATCGTCTTTTAGAAAACAAAGAAGTACCGAATCCCGAACAAATCCTTGATTTGTTGGAGGATCATTTACGTTTTCTAATAAATGACGTCAGATGGAGAAGGGAAAACTCCCACACCTATGACAGATTTCGAAGCCACTTTCGAGGTTGACCTTCTATGAATGAATAATAGTGCAAAGGGGGATGGGGGGGAAGGAAGGCTACGGGCTCACACAAGTAAGTGAAGGACCCCCTACGGGCCTTTCTGAAGTGTGGCACAGCCAGGGAGGTAGGGGGGGATGGGGGGGAAGGAAGGCTACGGGCTCACACAAGTAAGTGAAGGACCCCCTACGGGCCTTTCTGAAGTGTGGCACAGCCAGGGAGGTAGGGGGGAGTGTGAAGCCGTCAGAGGCGGAAGCGGCAAATCGCTTCACATTCGAATTCTAAGGAGTTCCCAACACTTAGCTTAGTAGCTTAACTCTTTCTTTATACTGGCGTGGCGCTGATGGATGCTTATGATTAATAGGAATAGGAGGGGAAAATCGAAACTTATGATGAGCATCTATTGGAGTCGATCATTTCCAAGATCTAATTCCAGTTTCTTATTATGTAGTGGAAACGCCTCACAATCTTCAGTTTTACGCTTAAGGGAAGAAATGTTCTTGGTGGATGCAGGACCTGGTACCCCAAAAATTTGTATGCAAGATGAGCCTACAGGAGTACCAATCAATCGAGCCACCAGGTTTGAGAATAAGGTGGGATCCCTGAATGTAGTGGCTAGTGAATCACTGATCAAAAAGCGGATTTTTGAGAGATTTTTCATTGATCTAGTGGCCGGTGAATCACTGATCAAAGAGCGAGCAGCCGCCAGGTTTAATGATTTTGTGGGATCCCTGGATGTAGTGGCTGGTGAACCGTGTCTTCTTCTTCCACGAAGATTCAGACAAAACCG